TCCTTTTTTGAACCTATTTGGAAACAACTTGAAAAAAGACTTATAAAAGTGAAAAAAAAACGTTTTCTAGCCCTAAAAATTATAAACGAAAGAGCAAAATGGTTTCGAAAAGTATCAAAAGAAAAAACAAGATGGGTTAGAAAAATAGTTCGATTTATAAAAAGAATAATGAAAGAACTTAAAAAAGCAAGTCTAATTCCATTATTTGGATTGAGGGAAGTATATGAATCGAATACAAAAAAAAAAAAATCACTAATAAGTAATCATATAAATCATGAATCGTCCATTCGAATTAGATGTGCGGATTGGACAAATTATTCACTGACAGAAAAAAAGATGAAAGATCTGGCTGATAAGACAAATACAATCAGAAATCAAATCGAAAAAATAACAAAAGAAAAAAAAAATATATTTATAACTACGTATATAAACATTAGTCCTAACGAAACAAATTGTGATGATAAAAGATTAGAATCACCAAAAAAGATTTGGCAGATATTAAAAAGAAGAAGTGCTCGACTAATGCGCAAATATCACTATTTTTTTTATTTGTTTATTGAAAGGATATACAAAGATATTTTTTTACGTATCATTAATATTCCCAGAATACATGTAAAAATTTTACTTCAATTAAAAAACAAAATAACGGATAATTCCAATGATGAAACAAATAAAAAAGGATTTTATATTGATCAAAATAAAAAAAATAAAATTTATTTTATTTCGACTATAAAAAAGTTTATTTCTAATATTAGAAATAAAAATTCGAAGATTTTTTGTGACCTTTCTTCGTTGTCACAGGCATATGTATTTTTCAAATTATCACAAGCCCAAGTTATCAACAAGCATTACTTGAAATTTTTATTTCAATATCACGGAACAATTCCTTTTATTAAGGATAGAATAAAAAAAGATTTTTTTGGAACACACGGAATATTTCATTTCGAATCCAGGTATAATAAACTTAGCGGTTTTAAAATGAATGAATGGAAAAGCTGGTTAATGGGTAATGATCACTATAAATACAATTTATCTCAGACTAGATGGTCTAGATTAGTACCGCAAAATTGGCGGAATAGAATCAATCAAAATTTGATGGTTCAAAATAAAAACTCAACCAATTTTTATTCATATGAAAAAGACCGATTAATTCATTACAAGAAAGAAAACAATTATGCATATGCAGTAAATTCATTACCGAACCAAAAAGATAAATTAAAAAACTACAAATATGATCTTTTATCAAATAAATATCTGAATTATGAAGATAAGAAAGGTTCATATATTTATGGGTCGCCATTCCAAGTAAACCAGGCAAAAAGGATTTCCTATAATTACAATAATTATAATCCCGAACTTTTTTATTTGCCGAGAGATATAGATCTTGGAAACTATCTACGAGAAGATTCTATTATTGATAGGGATAAAAATCCGGATAGAAAATATTTTGATTGGAGAACTATTAATTTTTGTCTTAGAAAAAAGATCGATATTGAGGAATGGAGAAATAGAGATATCGGGGCCAGCGCCAACATTAATAAAAATACTAAGACTCGGACTAATTATTATCAAATAATTGATAAAATGGATAAAAAAAAAATGGATAAGAAAGTGTTTATGAATCCCCCGATTCATAAACAAATCTGCCCAACCAATCAAACAAAAACATTTTTGGACTGGATGGGAATGAATGAAGAAATCCTAAATTGTCCGATATCAAATCTAGAACTTTGGTTTTTACCAGAATTTGTGTCACTTTATAATACATATAAGATTCAACCGTGGATCATACCAATCAATTTACTTCTTTTTAAATTGAATATAAATAAAAACATTAGTCAAAATATCAACGCAAAGAAAAAAAAAGATAGATTATATAATCCAAAAAAATCTCTTGAATTAGAGAATCAAAATCAAGAAGAAAAACAACAGCCAGTCCAAGGAGATCTTGGATCATATGCACAAAATAACAAAAATATTGGATCTGATCCATCGAAAAAAAAAAATGTTAAAGAAGATTATCGGGGATCATACATTCAAAAAAGAAAAAATCAAAATAAATCCATGATAGGAGCGGAACTAGATTTCTTCCTGAAAAGATATTTTCTTTTTCAATTGAAATGGGATAATGCTTTTAATCAAAAAATACTCAATAATATCAAGGTATATTGCCTACTCCTTAGATTGAGAAATCCAAAGGAAATTGCTATATCCTCTATTCAAAGGGACGAAATAAGTTTGGATGTAATGCTGATTCCGAAGTCTACAACTCTTACAAAATTGATAAAAAGGGGACTATTGATTATTGAACCAGCTCGGCTATCCATAAAATGGGACGGACAATTTATCATGTACCAAACCATAGCTATTTCACGGGTGCATAAGAGTAAGCGCCAAACTAATCGAAGATACCAAGAAAAAAGAAATGTTGATAAGAATGGTCTTAATGAATCCATTGCACGACACGAAAATGGGAATAGAAACGATAATTTTTATGATTTTATTGTTCCTGATAATTTTTTATCTCCTAGACGTCGTAGAGAATTGAGAATTCTCATTTGTTTCAATTCAAGAAATGTCAATGTTGGGGATAGAAATCAAGTATTTTGCAATGGGAACAATGTAAAGCGCTGTGGTCAATTTTTTTATGAGGATAAGTATCTTGATGTAGATACAAATCGATTTATTAAGTTCAAATTATTTCTTTGGCCAAATTATCGATTCGAAGATTTTGCTTGTATGAATCGCTATTGGTTTGATACCAATAATGGTAGTCGTTTCATTATGTCAAGGATACATATGTATCCACGATTGATAATTAGTTGATGATACATTTACATTACATGGATCAAGCGGCATCTCTGACATGGTATATGAACACAAACAAATATATACAGCCTTATGTTGTTATATTAGATTATGGTACATGATACTGATTACCTGACCTTGATCTTAGCAATTCTATCTAGTAAGTAATGAGTCGTCATAATCTTCTTATCTTAGGTCAAAATTCTTCTCTTTTGTAGGTTAGAAATTTTTTATCTATATTTGAATAAAATTGAAAAAAAAAAAAATTGTATTGATTATCAATTAAGTGAATTAAAAAAAAAAAAGAAGTATACGAATAAATCCCGATTATTGTGTATAACAAATTAAAATGACTGGCATTATTATTACTGATTAATAAAATCTATATTTGTAATGTAAATAAAGAAAAAGGGACGCAGAATTTTTTGTTATGGTTAAAAATTTATTCATTTCAGTTATTTCGCAAGAAGAAAAAAAAGAAAATAGGGGGTCTGTTGAATTTCAAGTATTCAGTTTCACCAATAAGATACGTAGACTTACTTCCCATTTGGAATTGCACAGAAAAGACTATTTATCTCAGAGAGGTCTACGTAAAATTCTGGGAAAACGTCAACGACTCCTGGCTTATTTGTCAAAGAAAAATAGAGTACGCTATAAAGAATTAATTAGTCAATTGGATATTCGGGAGCCAAAAACTCGTTAAGTTCATTTTTTTTTTATTTATTTATTATTTATAATATTTATAATAATTAGAATTATAAATATTAATTATTATTTTTAATGAACTTCATTTGGTTTTCAGCAATTCGTGGAATAATGAATCGGGGAAAAAATATATGACTGTACCGACTACAAGAAAAGACCTCATGATAGTCAATATGGGTCCTCAACACCCATCAATGCACGGTGTTCTTCGACTCATCATTACTCTAGATGGGGAAAATGTTATTGACTGTGAACCCGTATTGGGTTATTTACACAGAGGAATGGAAAAAATTGCGGAAAATCGAACAATTATACAATATCTTCCTTATGTAACACGTTGGGATTATTTAGCTACTATGTTTACAGAGGCAATAACGGTAAATGGACCAGAACAGTTGGGAAATATCCAAGTACCGAAAAGAGCGAGCTATATTAGAGTAATTATGCTAGAACTGAGTCGTATAGCTTCTCATTTGTTATGGCTTGGCCCTTTTATGGCAGATATCGGTGCGCAGACCCCTTTCTTCTATATTTTCCGAGAGAGGGAATTGATATATGACCTATTCGAATCTTCCACAGGTATGCGAATGATGCATAATTATTTCCGTATCGGAGGGGTGGCTGCTGATCTACCTTATGGCTGGATAGATAAATGCTTGGATTTCTGTGATTATTTTTTAACAGGGGTTACTGAATATCAAAAGCTTATTACGCGTAATCCTATTTTTTTGGAACGAGTTGAAGGGGTGGGTATTATTAGTGGAGAGGAAGCAATAAATTGGGGTTTATCGGGACCAATGCTACGAGCTTCCGGAATTCCGTGGGATCTTCGTAAAATTGATCATTATGAGTCTTACGACGAATTTGATTGGGAAGTACAATGGCAAAAAGAGGGAGATTCACTAGCCCGTTATTTAGTCCGAATCGGTGAAATGGTGGAATCCATCAAAATTATTCAACAAGCCCTGGAAGGAATTCCAGGAGGGCCTTATGAGAATTTAGAGGTACGGCGTTTTGATAAAACAAAGGATTCTGAATGGAATGATTTTGATTATCGATTCATTAGTAAGAAACCTTCGCCCACTTTTGAATTGTCTAAACAAGAACTTTATGTGAGAGTAGAAGCCCCCAAGGGGGAATTGGGAATTTTTCTGGTAGGAGATCGGAGTGTTTTTCCCTGGAGATGGAAAATTCGTCCACCTGGTTTTATCAATTTGCAAATTCTTCCTCAGCTAGTTAAAAAAATGAAATTGGCCGATATTATGACAATACTAGGTAGTATAGATATTATTATGGGAGAAGTTGATCGTTGAAATGATAATTGATACGATAAAAGTACAAGCTATCAATTCTTTTTCCAGATCGGAATCCTTAAAAGAGGTTTATGGGCTCATATGGTTACTTATTCCTATTTTTACTCCTGTATTTGGAATCATAATAGGAGTGCTGGTAATTGTGTGGTTAGAAAGACAAATATCTGCGGGAGT